TATCTAATATGACACCCGATTTGTCAAAGGGATTGGATTGGTGACTTACCCATTCAGTGACTTTGGCACTGGACGTTCCAAAAACGGGTACTATCGGATCGGGTGAATTAGAGAATAGACAGAGGTCCGTTGGCATTTCAGCCTTTCTTCTCCTTTCAGGGCCTATCCGAAAGAGAATCCAGTACCTCTTGGTCCTGAATATCAGAATAGGACGAACGAACCGGCCTCCGCGGATATCTTTGCTTCGGAACAAAACCCTGCAATCAAATAGATTGTCCCAAGGGCGCCATATTCTAGGAGCCCAAGTTATGCTATTGAAAATTCGTTCCTCTAGCAGTTCCGGTTTGACCATTCCGTTCCCTTTTTCAAACTCCACTTCTTTTCATATAGCAATCCCTGATCAAAGAGAGAACAATATCCATTTCAAAACATTTCTAACGGATTCCTTGGTTCGGACCGACGAAGTAATGGCACTCGATTATTATCAACCTGACTGCAATCTTTTTCTGTCGGTAAGGATTGCACCAGAGCACCTTCTACTTCTAATAGGCCATGAACTATAGATAGAGAAGAATCATTCTGAGCGAGTCCATAAGAAGCGACCCACTTTTTTTCATCGGTTCCGGGGGAAGACCAAAGATCTTGCGCGACCGGTCCGCCATAAAAACTCAAAAGAGAAAGAAGTCTCGTTAATCTCTTCATGCTCGTTCCAAGTTCGAAGTACCCTTTGGCCAAAGAAAAACCCGCTTCCTGACACGATTGCCTCTTTATCTTTATATAGATAGATTCTATGGGGTTATTACTTAGAAGTCTATTTTGTACAAGAGCCCCTCCTATCTGATAGAAAAGGGTCCCATGATCCCGAGCCGGTCTTACCTTGGCTCGCAAACCCCAAGTTTGTCTATGAAGAGCCAATCTAATTGTATTAGTTTCTATAATGGATTTCTTATGTGGAATACTAATGGATAGGGCCTCGTTGCTAAGTGCTACAAGATCTAGTGCACTGGAACTCGTGGTTATGGACCCGAATCCTTTAGTATGGAACATTGTCTTTTCCAAGTAAAAACCCCTAGTATATGAAAGAATGAAAAGGTGCTTTCGTTCTTGTGGAATAAGAAGCCCTCGTACCTTAATGAAAGGAAAATAGGAATTTTTCGTTAGGTATTTGACCAAATAGGATCGTCCAGTTCCTATAGAACCTATCACTAAAATACCCGATAGGGCTAAGCGGAACGAAAAGGGTTTTCCATGAGATGGTAAATGAAAACGATTAGCCCCACACGAGGTTTGGGAATAAGTGATTGTCTGATAATGAGCAAGGAATATACGTCTTTCTGCTAAAGAGGATCTATTAAACTCATAATTCATTAGATCCTTGTTATCAATGTCAACTAGGTATCATAAGTAAATGGATCCCGGTTGTTCAATCCTTTGATAACCAAGGTCATTCTTTGCTAAAGAGAAATGATCACTATGAGTCAGACTCAATAGAATTGGATCCATTCCAAATAGCGAGAATTAGGATTCTTGATCCCTCTCAATCTCTCTTTCAATTCGAGGATCCAGAGAGGTGTTTTCATAGTCATCTCCGAATATTTGCCATCTCCGAATATTTTCGATTTCATTTTTCTATGATATGTCTTTCTATATGAAAATTGGTTATTTACGATGTACGATGATCCCTGTTAAGCATCCATGGCTGAATGGTTAAAGCGCCCAACTCATAATTGGTAAATTTGCGGGTTCAATTCCTGCTGGATGCACGCGAACGGGAACGTTCCATAAGTCTATTGGAACTGGCTCTCTATCCATGGAATCTCATCCATCATCCATACATAACGAATTGGTATGGTATATTCATACCATAACATAAGAACAATAAGAACTCGAATTCTTATCGATACTGGAACTCAGAGCATAGGAGGGAAAGTCGATTTATGGATGGAATCAAATACGCAGTATTTACAGAAAAAAGTCTTCGTTTATTGGGAAAGAATCAATATACTTTTAATGTCGAATCGGGATTCACTAAGACAGAAATAAAGCATTGGGTCGAACTCTTCTTTGGTGTTAAGGTAGTAGCTGTGAATAGCCATCGACTACCCGGAAAGGGTAGAAGAATGGGACCTATTCTGGGACATACAATGCATTACAGACGTATGATCATTACCCTTCAACCGGGTTATTCTATTCCACTTCTAGATAGAGAAAAAAACTAAAGGAGAATACTTAATAATACGGCGAAACATTTATACAAAACACCTATCCCGAGCACACGCAAGGGAACCGTAGACAGGCAAGTGAAATCCAATCCACGAAATAATTTGATCCATGGACGGCACCGTTGTGGTAAAGGTCGTAATTCCAGAGGAATCATTACCGCAAGGCATAGAGGGGGAGGTCATAAGCGCCTATACCGTAAAATCGATTTTCGACGGAATCAAAAAGACATATCTGGTAGAATCGTAACCATAGAATACGACCCTAATCGAAATGCATACATTTGTCTCATACACTATGGGGATGGTGAGAAGAGATATATTTTACATCCCAGAGGGGCTATAATTGGAGATACTATTGTTTCTGGTACAAAAGTTCCTATATCAATGGGAAATGCCCTACCTTTGAGTGCGGTTTGAACTATTGATTTACGTAATTGGAAGTAACCAATTAGGTTTACGACGAAACCTAGAAATCGATCACTGATCCAATTTGACTACCTCTACGGGATAGACCTCAACAGAAAACTGTTGAGTAACGGCAGCAAGTGATTGAGTTCAGTAGTTCCTCATAGAAAATTATTGACTCTAGAGATATGGTAATATGGAGAAGACAAAATTGTTTGAAGCACGCACAGAACCGGAAGCGCCCCTTGTTTCAAAGAGAGGAGGACGGGTTATTCACATTTAATTTGATGGTCAGAGGCGAATTGAAAGCTAAGCAGTGGTAATTAAGACCCCCCGGGGAAAATAGGGATGTCTCCTACGTTACCCATAATATGTGGAAGTATCGACGTAATTTCATAGAGTCATTCGATCTGAATGCTACATGAAGAACATAAGCCAGATGACGGAACGCGGAGACCTAGGATGTAGAAGATCATAACATGAGCGATTCGGCAGATTTGGATTCCTTTCCTATATATCCACTCATGTGGTACTTCATCATACGATTCATATAAGATCCATCTGTCTAGAGATCGTCATATACATCTAGAAAGCTGTATGCTTTGGAAGAAGCTTGTACAGTTTGGGAAGGGGTTTTTTGAGAGAAAAGAAGAATCTACTTCAACCGATATGCCCTTAGGCACGGCCATACATAACATAGAAATCACACGTGGAAGGGGTGGGCAATTAGCTAGAGCAGCAGGTGCTGTAGCGAAACTGATTGCAAAAGAGGGTAAATCGGCCACTTTAAGATTACCATCTGGGGAGGTCCGTTTGGTATCCCAAAATTGCTTAGCAACAGTCGGACAAGTGGGTAATGTTGGGGTGAACCAAAAAAGTTTGGGTAGAGCCGGATCTAAGTGTTGGCTAGGTAAACGCCCCGTAGTAAGAGGGGTAGTTATGAACCCTGTGGACCACCCCCATGGGGGCGGTGAAGGGAAAGCCCCCATTGGTAGAAAAAAACCCACAACCCCTTGGGGTTATCCTGCGCTTGGAAGAAGAACTAGGAAAAGGAAAAAATATAGTGATAGTTTTATTCTTCGTCGCCGTAAGTAAATACGTAACTAGGAATATGGAAAATTGCATTTTTGGAATTTGCAATAATGCGATGGGCGAACGACGGGAATTGAACCCGCGCATGGTGGATTCACAATCCACTGCCTTGATCCACTTGGCTACATCCGCCCCTTATCCAGCTAAAGGATTTTTCTCTTTTTTCCATTCATCATTATTCTATTTATTCTGACCTCCATACTTCGATCGAGATATTGGACATAGAATGCCACTCTTTAAAATGGAAAAAAGGAGTAATCAGCTGTGACACGAAAAAAAACGAATCCTTTTGTAGCTCATCATTTATTGGCAAAAATCGAAAAGGTCAATATGAAGGAGGAGAAAGAAACAATAGTAACGTGGTCCCGGGCATCTAGCATTCTACCCGCAATGGTTGGCCATACAATCGCGATTCATAATGGAAAGGAACATATACCTATTTACATAACAAATCCTATGGTAGGTCGCAAATTGGGGGAATTCGTGCCTACTCGGCATTTCACGAGTTATGAAAGTGCAAGAAAAGATACTAAATCTCGTCGTTAACTGAATTCAGAATAGAAAGATTCAAAATAAAAAAAAAACAAAGGTAGGCGGGGAATAACCTTATTTATGACAAGTTTCAAACTGGTAAAGTATACCCCTAGGATAAAGAAGAAGAAGAGTGGGCTAAGGAAACTCGCAAGGAAAGTTCCAACCGATCGTCTACTTAAGTTCGAACGGGTTTTCAAAGCACAAAAACGCATCCATATGTCTGTTTTCAAAGCACAAAGAGTTCTTGATGAGATTCGCTGGCGTTACTACGAGGAAACTGTTATGATACTGAACCTCATGCCTTATCGAGCATCTTATCCCATCCTAAAGTTGGTTTATTCGGCAGCAGCAAATGCTACTCATTATAGGGATTTCGACAAAGCGAATTTATTCATCACTAAAGCCGAAGTCAGTAGGAGTACTATCATGAAAAAATTAAGACCTCGAGCTCGAGGACGTAGTTGTCCCATAAAAAAAACCATGTGTCATATAACAATTGTACTAAATATAGTAAAGAAATCTAAATAATCTTTAGATCCATCTTAGATTTCGATTCCCAGTAAAAAAAAAATAGAATAGAAAAATATGGGACAAAAAATAAATCCACTCGGTTTCAGACTTGGTACAACCCAAAATCACCATTCCTTTTGGTTCGCACAACCAAAAAATTATTCTGAAGGTCTACAGGAAGATAAAAAAATACGGAATTGTATCAAGAACTATATACAAAAGAATAGGAAAAAAGGCTCGAATAGAAAAATAGAATCAGACTCAAGTTCCGAAGTAATTACACATAATAGAAAAATGGACTCAGGCTCAAGTTCTGAAGTAATTACACGTATAGAAATTCAAAAAGAAATCGATACGATCCACGTCATAATCCATATTGGATTCCCCAACTTATTAAAGAAAAAAGGAGCAATCGAAGAATTAGAGAAAGATCTACAAAAGGAAGTTAATTCTGTAAACCAGAGACTTAATATTGCTATTGAAAAAGTTAAAGAACCTTATAGACAACCTAACATTCTTGCAGAATATATAGCTTTCCAATTAAAAAATAGAGTTTCATTCCGAAAGGCAATGAAAAAAGCCATTGAATTAACTAAAAAAGCAGATATAAGGGGGGTAAAAGTAAAAATTGCAGGTCGTCTCGCAGGGAAAGAAATTGCACGTGCCGAATGCATCAAAAAGGGTAGACTTCCCCTCCAAACAATTCGCGCTAAAATTGATTATTGCTGCTATCCAATTCGAACTATCTATGGAGTATTAGGTGTAAAAATTTGGATATTCGTAGACGAAGAATAACTAGCCTTGTCTTCCCATTCTGTTCAGTGATAGAATAAAAAATGACAAGAGCCTTATTTTTCCTGAAATCCCTGAAAAAAAAGAAGCAATTCTACCTCTTTCTATAAGATTTAATGAAAATTGATAAATCTTTTAATATAATTGCTATGCTTAGTGTGTGACTCGTTAGTTTTTTCTTTAGAGTCAAAAATGGAGATTCAAAAAAAATTGACTGAACCCTACTATAAATAGAAAAAGAAAAAACTTAGTAATTATAGAAAATTAACTAATAACCAACCTATTGCTTCGTATTGTCGAGATCCTAACTAAGAAACAGTCACTATATGAATAAATACATCTATCATAAATGAGTAGATCTATCATATAGTTGTAGCAACTGCAATTTTTTCTCTAAAAAAGAAAACGGATTCTAGGTTGTGAAGCAAAACTAAAGGGATGTGGATAAAAGGAGGGATGATAGAAAGAAGGAAGAAGAATAAGAAAGATATAGGATTCCAATATGTATGGTCTATGAGTTACATCATAAAAGGCAATGTGATAAAGCATCAATATAATAAAAATAACAGAGAATTCGAAATCGTAACTTGAAACAAAAAATAGAAATTTTAAGCAATAATAAAATAAAGAGCGGCCCGGGTTAATAAAACTGAGAAAATTGACTCGGAAAGAAATTTTTGGAAAGCTCCATTGTGGGATTCAGACCTAACCATTAAAGGAGAAGTAGTGGGAACGACAGAACCTATGACTGCATAGGATTTTATTGAAAAGAATCCTAAGACTTCATTGGGTGGGATGGCGGAACAAACCAAAAAAATTGCCTTATTTGGTAAGGTTATAAATTAACAAATAAGACAGGAAAGAGTAAATATTCGCCCGCGAAATCTTTATTGAATTAGAATACTTTCCCGCGATTCAATAAGAGTCGAAATAAGGAGATTTTTTTTTAAGAAAGATTACATTATCTATAAATATAGAATATAGATAAATAGACACACACATCTAGATATATTCTAGATCTTCTTTCTTGACTATATATTTTTCTATTTTAACAAATTCAATATTCAATATTAAAAAAACCCTAACTTTTTCTATTATCTATTAATGTGCATCTATCCATAATATTCCAAAATATTATGGAATTAGAGAAATTTGCACGCTTTCTCATTTCATTCGCGAGGAGCTGGATGAGAAGAAACTCTCATGTCCAGTTTTGCAGTAGAGATGGAACTAAGAAAGAACCATCGACTATAACCCCAAAAGAACCAGATTTCGTAAACAACATAGAGGAAGAATGAAGGGAAAATCCTGCCGAGGCAATCGTATTTGTTTTGGTAGATATGCTCTGCAAGCACTTGAACCCGCTTGGATCACGTCGAGACAGATAGAAGCAGGACGAAGAGCAATGACACGATATGCACGTCGTGGTGGAAAAATATGGGTACGTATATTTCCCGACAAACCGGTTACACTAAGACCCACGGAAACACGTATGGGCTCAGGAAAGGGATCCCCCGAATATTGGGTAGCCGTTGTTAAACCAGGTCGAATACTTTATGAAATGGGCGGAGTATCTGAAACTGTAGCTAGAGCAGCTATCTCCATAGCTGCCAGTAAAATGCCCATACGAAGTCAATTTCTTCGATTAGAGATATAGCATCCCAAAAAAGGAGTATTGAAGATAAAAAAAACCTGGTTTTTTTTTTCTGGAAAGACAATATTTCTTTCATCCTTTTGCATAGAAATAACAAATTGAAATCAAAATAATATGATTCAACCTCAGACCCTTTTAAATGTAGCAGATAACAGTGGAGCTCGAAAATTGATGTGTATTCGAGTCATAGGAGCTGCTAGTAATCAGCGATATGCTCGTATTGGTGATGTTATTGTTGCTGTAATCAAAGACGCAGTGCCCCAAATGCCTCTAGAAAGATCCGAAGTAATTCGAGCTGTAATTGTACGTACATGTAAAGAGTTCAAATGCGAAGACGGTATAATAATACGCTATGATGACAATGCAGCGGTTATCATTGATCAAAAAGGAAATCCAAAAGGAACTCGAGTTTTTGGCGCGATCGCCGAGGAATTGAGAGAATTGAATTTTACTAAAATAGTTTCATTAGCTCCTGAAGTATTATAAATACTAGTAGGCGAGATATAGATCAAAGAAAAAATTAGTAGATTATGTCTCACGTATATGCTTTAAAATCCAAAAGTAAAAGAAAAAAAAAGAAAACATGTTGATTATAGAAAAATTAGGAGGAACCTAGAATTAGAGTCTTATGGGCAAGGACACTATTGCTGATTTACTAACCTCTATAAGAAACGCGGACATGAATAAAAAAGGAACAGTTCGAGTAGTATCTACAAATATTACCGAAAACATTGTTAAAATACTTCTACGAGAGGGTTTTATTGAAAGTGTTCGGAAACATCAGGAAAGTAACAGATATTTCTTGGTTTCAACTTTGCGACATCAAAAGAGAAAGACTAGAAAAGGAATATATAGAACTAGAACCTTTTTAAAGCGTATCAGCCGACCCGGCTTACGAATTTATGCCAACTATCAAGGAATTCCTAAAGTTTTGGGCGGAATGGGAATTGCTATTCTTTCTACTTCTCGAGGTATAATGACAGATCGAGAAGCTCGACTAAACAGAATTGGGGGAGAAGTCTTATGTTATATATGGTAATCGCCCCTCCTATAGTACTCGAATTCTATCTCGAACTTCCTATTTTTCAAATAAAAATACAACGTTTTTTTTTATTTGAAAATCAAAATAGAAAAATAGGAGAAAAAAAATATGACAGAAAAAAAAAATAGCAGAGAAAAAAAAAACCCGAGAGAAGCAAAAGTCACTTTCGAAGGTTTAGTTACGGAAGCCCTACCCAACGGAATGTTCCGCGTTCGCCTAGAGAATGACACCATCATCCTGGGCTATATTTCAGGAAAGATCCGGTCTAGTTCTATACGAATACTGATGGGGGATAGGGTCAAAATTGAAGTAAGTCGTTATGATTCAAGCAAAGGACGTATAATTTATAGACTTCCCCATAAGGATTCGAAGCGTACCGAAGACTCGAAGGATACCGAAGATTTGAAGGATACCAAAGATTCAAAGGATTAGGTTTTTCTTTTTTCTAGGGTAATAAATTCAAAGTTCCAAAATTCAAGCGAAGAGACTTATTTTTTCCCAAAGATTAGATTCATAGTTTAAGAAAGGAATAAGGAAATATGAAAATAAGAGCTTCCGTTCGTAAAATTTGTACAAAATGTCGACTGATTCGTAGGCGTGGACGAATTAGAGTCATTTGTTCCAATCCGAAGCATAAACAAAGGCAGGGGTAATCTTTCGAAAAAGAACTTTACTTTCTAAAAAGTAAAAAAAGTACCCGCGGAAACGTCCAAATTCCAAATAAAATAATTAATAATTAAAGTAAAGGATATATTTTACCCTGAAACGGATATCTTTGTATCTTTTTTTCTTTTTGTTATTTCTAACTCATATTTATGAGATAATAAAATATGACAAAAGCTATACCAAAAATTGGTTCACGTAGGAGAGTGCGTATTGGTTTGCGTAGGAATGCGCGTTTTAGTTTACGGAAAAGTGCACGTAGAATAACAAAAGGAGTTATTCATGTTCAAGCTAGTTTCAACAATACCATTATAACTGTTACAGACCCGCAAGGTCGGGTGGTTTTCTGGTCCTCCGCGGGTACTTGTGGATTCAAAAGCTCAAGAAAAGCATCACCCTATGCTGGTCAAAGAACAGCAGTAGATGCTATTCGTACAGTGGGTTTGCAACGAGCAGAAGTTATGGTAAAGGGTGCTGGTAGTGGAAGAGATGCCGCATTACGAGCCATTGCTAAAAGTGGTGTACGATTAAGTTGTATACGCGATGTAACACCTATGCCGCATAATGGATGTCGACCTCCTAAAAAAAGACGTCTGTAAAAGAATTAAAACGCTTTCAAGAGAAATAAACGATTCAATGATCAAATAATAATACTAGTCTATTATGGTTCGAGAGGAGGTAGCAGGATCCACTCAAACACTACAGTGGAAGTGTGTTGAATCAAGAGTAGATAGTAAGCGTCTTTATTATGGTCGTTTCATTTTGTCCCCGCTTAGAAAAGGTCAAGCGGATACCGTCGGTATTGCCTTGCGAAGAGCTTTACTTGGAGAAATAGAAGGAACATGTATCACACGTGCAAAATTTGGGAGCGTGCCACACGAATATTCTACAATAGCTGGTATTGAAGAATCCGTACAAGAAATTTTACTAAATTTGAAAGAAATTGTATTGAGAAGTAATCTCTATGGAGTTAGAGACGCATCAATTTGCGTCAAAGGTCCTAGATACATAACTGCTCAAGATATCATCTTACCACCTTCCGTAGAGATCGTTGATACGGCACAACCTATAGCTAACTTGACAGAGCCCATTGATTTCTGTATTGAGTTACAGATCAAGAGAGATCGCGGATATCACACGGAACTCAGAAAGAACTCTCAAGATGGAAGTTATCCCATAGATGCTGTATCCATGCCTGTTCGAAATGTGAATTATAGTATTTTTTCTTGTGGGAATGGAAATGAAAAACACGAGATACTTTTTCTAGAAATATGGACGAATGGAAGTTTAACCCCTAAGGAAGCGCTTTATGAGGCTTCTCGTAATTTGATTGATTTATTTCTTCCTTTTCTACACGCGGAGGAAGAGGGCACTAGTTTCGAAGAAAATAAAAACAGGTTTACTCCACCCCTTTTAACCTTTCAAAAAAGATTAACTAATCTAAAGAAAAACAAAAAAGGAATTCCATTGAATTGTATTTTTATTGATCAATTAGAATTGCCTTCTAGAACGTATAATTGTCTCAAAAGGGCCAATATACATACACTATTGGACCTTTTGAGTAAGACTGAAGAAGATCTTATGAGAATTGACAGTTTTCGTATGGAAGATGGAAAACAGATATGGGACACTCTAGAGAAGCATCTCCCAATCGATTTACCTAAGAATAAGTTCTCGTTTTAAATCCATTGCAATTTTTTCCTCTTCTTCTTTTTCGAGTTAGAATAAAAAGAAAAAAGAAAACAATTTTGCATCTTTGGCACAATCTATATTTTCGCGAAATGGATCATAATAAAATGGATTTTAGGTATCTAGGGAAGATTCACTTGGAAGTAACTATTTCCTAGATACCTATGCACGGTACTTCACGGTTGAATGAATCAACCTGAAAAATCCCTAAAAAAGACCTAAAGTTAAGGATTTTTCAATGGGTAATGTTGCTCCAATACCTAACCAAAGAGCTACTGCAGTACCGATTAAAAAAACGGTCGTAGCTACTGGGCGACGAAATGGATTTTGGAATTTATTGACATTCTCTAGAAAGGGTACTGTCAATAAGCCCGTTGGCACAGAAACCATTAAGAGAACGCCCAATAACTTATTGGGTACTGTACGGAGTATTTGAAAGACGGGAAAGAAGTACCACTCGGGTAATATTTCCAGAGGAGTTGCAAACGGATCCGCCGGTTCACCAATCATTGACGGCTCGAGAACCGCTAAACCTACATTACATGCAATAGTACCTAGAATTACTACTGGAAAAATATATAAAAGATCGTTGGGCCAGGCGGGTTCCCCGTAATAATTATGTCCCATCCCTTTAGCTAATTTTGCTCTTAATACAGGATCATTTAAGTCAGGTTTCTTTGTTATTGGGATAGGTGAATTCTTTAGGATCCATCCCCCAAAGGAACCGGACATGAGAATTTTTCATCATCCGGCTCGAGCAAGAATGAAAGAAAAAAGACCGTGGAAGATCCATAATAGAATAAGGTATATAATGACTCAATGACTCTAGGTAAGAAAAGCTTTATCAGATTCTCTTTTCCGAAGTTGCACCTACAACTACTTATTTTATTGAAAAGAATCTTATTCTTATGGGTAAATGCTCAATATCCAAGTTGGCTTGCAAATTTGATCATGATCAATTGCTTTGTGGATTGTCTCATGTCTCTTGATTAGTTGGTGTTTATCCCCTCAATATCGCAAGTTTCTTACGTCCAAACAAAGTATTTACTTGTTACTAATAAAAAATCAAAAAGTCTAGCCTACGTTCTTCTTTAGATACCTTCTTTTACTCCGATAGTATTGCGGATCGCAATCGATGCAAAGAAAATGAATGCATTTCCATACTATAATAAAAAAAGTAAGTGTAATAAATAGAGAATTGGATCATGTCACATGACTTATTCTATTTCTACTCTATGGGATCTTACGGAGCCTGTTCATGGATGACATGGTTGGGGTATGATCATAGAAAATATTCTCCTCAAGTGAACCAGCCTATCCTTCCTAGATAGGGGACTTACGTGTTGATTGGATGCGGAGACACCTTTGGTTGTGAATTCTAATGTGGCAGATCCAATTCTTTATCTGCATGGCCAAATCAATAATTCAAGTCACACACTCCCATAATCCGCCTTATTTTCTTTCATAAAATGAACTTCAACTATTTGTATCAAAATACTTCGGAGTTGAAGAAAAGTATCCAAATGACATGTCTTATTTTACAATAACCCATGTTTGTAGCAATGAAATACCACAACCTACCCGATATGATATATGAAAATTAGAATTATCTTTCTCTATGATATGGCTTCCCTATAAAGGACCCGAAATACCTTGCTTACGTATCATTGGAAAGTGCATTAACATAAATACGGCAGTAAGCAGAGGCAGTACAAAGGTATGTAAACTATAAAAACGAGTCAAAGTGGATTGGCCCACACTAGCACTTCCACGTAATAACTCCACTAAAGGCGATCCTATTACCGGAATCGCTTCAGGTACACCTGTCACAATTTTGACTGCCCAATAACCAATTTGATCCCAAGGCAAAGAATAACCAGTTACACCAAACGATGCAGTCAATACACCCAAAACCACACCTGTCACCCAAGTTAATTCGCGGGGTTTTTTAAATCCACCTGTGAGATACACACGAAATACGTGCAGGATCATCATTAGAACCATCATACTTGCTGACCATCGATGAACTGATCGGATTAACCAACCAAAGTTGGCCTCGGTCATTATGTATTGAACCGAGGAAAAAGCCTCTGTAACGGTTGGGCGGTAGTAAAAAGTCATAGCAAAACCGGTAGCGACTTGTACTAGAAAACAAGTAAGTGTAATTCCCCCTAAACAATAAAATATGTTGACATGAGGAGGAACATATTTACTAGTTATATCATCCGCAATTGCCTGAATCTCAAGACGTTCCTCAAACCAATCATATACTTTATTGAGATAGGTAACTAACCCGAGTCCCCCTCCGAGAACCGTATATGAAAATTTCATCTCGTACGGCTCAAGCAGAAACACACAAATTTTCAACGGATATTAGAAAAAAAAAAGGTTCAAAACTTCATCAGCCACTGGATTGGGTCGATTTGCCTTGAAGATATGAAATAAGAAAAATCCAGAACTTATTCTTTGTGATGATAATGCCAAAAAATCTCAAGTTGGCTCATCTGTCTTTCTTTCTTTCCCTTATGTTGGTCATTAGAGGCTTCTTGACTTTTCTCTTCCCTATTTTGGATTTCTTTTTTTTTTTTTTGCGTAATGCAGATTTACTCTTGTTTTACTAGTAAATAAATAAAGCAAAAATTCTAGTAGTTTTCTGATAGAAATTATCTTGTTGCGATCCTATGAATCAGTTCAATTAAAACCTTAGATTCATACTAGAGCCACGATGATTGAGTCTCAAGCTAACCAAAAGGCAAGGGTTCTTCGAATAAGAACCGCTTGATGATCATTTATTGAATCCGTGTAATAACTCGACAAAATCGAGAGAAAAAAAAGTTGTCTTTTGGGCAAACAAAATTGGAAGGAAGAAAATTTCTTTTTTTATTAAAAACTACTTGAATTTTTTTCAGTCTGGTTGCGAGGTCTGAATAGTGAGTATGAATCATAGTTCCATTTTTTTTCTTGATCCACTCTATCTATTTCGTGTTCCAGATACTAGAATAAAAAATATCCGACGAATTAGAATCATCTTGATAGAGATAACAGGCCCTTTCTATGTATTATCAATAGGATCCATTCTAACAAGTCACACACTCATATTCCAGAGATACCAAAACAAAAAAATTCCACGGTCGAACTACCAGAATGTCTAGAAATGTATAGCTTAAAGTAGAAAGGCTTTTTTGGATGGAAAAACAATGACTTCGTAGTTTTAGTTAGTAGAAACCTAATTCATTAAAATTCCGTCCAGTAAAACAGAAGAATTATAAATTTCTAAAATGATAGATAGGAATATCGCGAATAAAGCCATTGCGACCCCCATAAAAGGAGTAGTCCCCCAACCCGGAGCTACTTTCCCATATTCCGAATTCAAGGGTTTCAATAAACTACCTACGCGAGTTCGTCTTGGCCCAGGTCTAGAACTATCTTCAACGGTTTGTGTAGCCATAAATTCTATTTAATCATTGGTGTTGACTTTGTATACTATTCCGTTGTAGTTGTAAATACAAGATCTTTTCGTAGATCCATTGTAATCTTGAAATTCTATAAAAATGGAAACAGCAACTTTAGTCGCCATCTCCATATCTGGTTTACTTGTAAGCTTTACTGGGTATGCCTTATATACCGCGTTTGGGCAACCCTCTCAACAATTAAGAGATCCATTCGAAGAACACGGGGACTAATTGAAGTAAGAAGTCTCCCCATCTGGGAGACTTCTTACTTCAATGAAATTATTTCATTTTTTTAGTCGGAACCTTAGGTGGTTCTCGGAAGAAGATAGCGAAAAAAATTATCCCTAAAGTCGAAACTAAAAGGAACGTATAAACCAATGCTTCCATAGATTCGATCGTGGTTTATTTACAATTATAACTTCCACACCTATTCATTTGTCATTTGGGATCTTTTCCCATATAAAGATAAAGAAAGAAAAAGAGTCAAAGAAAGGATGGGAGATGTTTCCCATGTCAAATCAAAAAAGAGAGATGAAAGATACCATAGCAATGTGGTATCAGACTGCTTGTCTCCTTGTAGTTGGATCTCCAACTTTTTGGAATGTTCCAAATTCCACTTGAGCATCCAAGTCTGGATCAATACCAGCAAAAACATCTCGGAACAAGGTTCTAGCGCCATGCCAAATGTGTCCGAAAAAGAAGAGCAAAGCAAAGGTAGCATGACCAAAAGTGAACCAACCCCTTGGACTGCTGCGAAAAACACCATCCGATTTCAAAGTAGCCCGATCTAATTCAAAAATTTCCCCTAATTGGGAACGCCTCGCATATTTTTTTACAGTAGCAGGATCAGAATAACTTACTCCATTAAGTTCGCCACCATAGAACTCCACCGTTACACCTACTTGTTCAACACTATATTTGGATTCTGCTCTTCTAAAAGGAACGTCCGCTCTCACAATTCCCTCTTCATCTACCAAAACAACCGGAAATGTTTCAAAAAAAGTAGGCATACGGCGTACAAAAAGCTCGCGTCCTTCTTTATCTCTAAAGACGGGATGTCCTAACCATCCAACAGCTATTCCATCCCCGTTGTCCATTGAGCCTGCTCTGAATAATCCCCCCTTTGCCGGATTATTACCAATATAATCATAAAAGGCTAATTTTTCGGGAATTTTAGACCAAGCTTCTGATAAACTAAGATTTTCGGCTAACCCATCGCTAACTCTTCGATATATTTCTTGCTGAAAGTATCCCTGATCCCACTGATAACGAGTAGGCCCAAATAATTCGATTGGGGTAGTTGCTGACCCATACCACATAGTTCCGGCAACTACGAAAGCTGCAAAAAAAACAGCAGCGATACTACTGGAAAGTACAGTTTCAATATTGCCCATACGTAATCCTTTGTATAGACGTTGAGGCGGACGGACACTAAGATGGAATAGGCCCGCTAATATGCCCAATGTACCCGCAGCAATATGATGAGAAGCTATTCCCCCCGGAACAAAAGGATCAAAACCTTCTACACCCCACGCTGGATTTACAGCTTGTACTTTTCCAGTTAGTCCATAAGGATCGGACACCCATATCCCAGGACCATACAAACCCGTTACATGAAATGCGCCAAAGCCAAAGCAAGCCACCCCTGCAAGAAATAAATGAATTCCAAAGATCTTGGGCAAATCCAAAGAGGGTTTTCCTGTCCGCTCATCACAGAATATTTCTAGGTCCCAATATACCCAATGCCAGATAGCTGCCAAGAAACACAAGCCAGAAAACACAATATGCGCACCTGCCACACCTTCATAACTCCAAATACCCGGATTCGTTACAGTTCCTCCTGAAATACTCCAACCACCCCACGAATTGGTTATTCCTAAACGAGTCATGAAGGGAATTACGAACATACCTTGTCTCCACATTGGATCCAGAACAGGATCAGAGGGATCAAAAACCGCTAATTCATATAAAGCCATCGAGCCGGCCCAACCAGAAACTAAAGCTGTGTGCATTATATGCACCGAAAGCAATCGACCCGGATCATTCAATACAACAGTATGAACACGATACCAAGGCAAACCCATGGAAATACCCCTTTAGCAAAGAAAAATAGACACGATGTCCCTTTATTTTATCGCATTGGAAAAGACTATCTATATCCTATGTACCTAACCCCTCTAGGGGATTCTGTGTCAGAAAGCGTGAATATTTATTTCATTCCATTAAAAATAAGAAGCCAATTCTGTTCGTAAGAAGAAAGAGAAGCAGATCTATTCTATACTCGATAAGTGCCAATATGCAATGGGTAGCTTGGCCTATTTGGAAAAAACGAAGAATAGATCCCTATCCCTCTTTGTTTATCATTCCAATCACCGATTCCTTTTTCTTTATTCAATCTGTCTTACCTTCCTTATATGTATTATTTCAATCTACGTATTAATAGAATCTATAGTATTCATATAGAATAAGAAAAAAAAATGAAGACAATAAACTGCGGATTCTTTCTTTCTCTTCCATTCTTACGTTTCCATATTAAAGTGTAGTTTTCTTACTTAAATTTAATAATATTAATCTAATATGCCCATTGGTGTTCCAAAAGTACCTTACCGGATTCCCGGAGATGAAGAAGCGACTTGGGTTGACTTATACAATGTTATGTATCGAGAAAGGACACTTTTTTTAGGTCAAGAGATTCGTTGCGAGGTCACGAATCATATTACAGGTCTCATGGTATATCTCAGTATAGAAGATGGAATTAGCGATATTTTTTTGTTTATAAACTCCCCAGGCGGGTGGCTAATCTCAGGAATGGCGATTTTTGATACGATGCAAACGGTGACACCAGATATATATACAATATGCCTCGGAATGGCTGCGTCCATGGCATCCTTCATTCTGCTTGGAGGCGAACCCACCAAGCGTATAGCATTCCCTCACGCGAGGATTATGCTTCACCAACCTGCTAGTGCTTATTATCGGGCAAGGACACCAGAATTTTTACTAGAAGTGGAAGAGTTACACAAAGTTCGCGAAATGATCACAAGGGTTTATGCCCTAAGAACAGGCAAGCCTTTTTGGGTTGTATCCGAAGACATGGAAAGGGATGTTTTTATGTCAGCAGACGAAGCCAAAGCTTATGGACTTGTCGATATTGTAGGGGATGAAATGATTGACGAGCACTGCGATACTGATCCAGTGTGGTTTCCAGAAATGTTTAAGGATTGGTAGTGGCCAGATTTCTTGTAAATTTATTTCAAACCTAAATTCAGGTTTTCTGCGATTTAATAGAAAATAGAAATACTTCATGATGATCAATCATCAGGTTAAGATCGATCTAAACCAATCCTTTTTTTTTCTATATACATACGACATGCCAACGGTTAAACAACTTATTAGAAACGCAAGACAGCCAATACGAAATGCTAGAAAATCGCCCGCGCTTAAGGGATGTCCTCAGCGTCGAGGAACATGTGCTAGGGTGTATGTGCGACTCGTTCAGATCATGAGTTCAAACAAATAAGACAATTTTTGAAGTATCCATGATCGGTACCAATGAATAGGATAGAGCTTCTCTATCCTAGATTTCTATGGTATATGGAATTTCTGGTTTCCTTTGGTGCAAATCCAATCATCTAAATTGGAAATTAAGAAGCAATTCCCCCATTGGTAGAAAATGGTTATCCATTAAGCGGAGGAAATAGTAATAAAAAGAAAAAGGCTTATGCTCCTTTATCTTAAAAGAACGGACTAACAGGGTCAGCTACTTAGCCAACTTTCATAATTAAATGCCGTCACTGTATGGATAACTCTTATTGTGAAAAGAGCTATTTACTCTATAATGGATAGGTAGAGCCAAAGAATGTGAACTATACAAGTTCACAATACCTTTTGATGAAATGAAAGAAAGGGCTCCGGTGTATAGAGAGGGCCTCACCGTTTAAAAGGGAACCATAGAAACGATGGAACCCACTATTTTTTTGAGTATCGTTAGAATTTGTTATTTCTATGCGAAATAACTGAAGAGAATAGAATAAAAAATCGTGGTTGGGAAGGTTACAGTAGCAAAAGCCATTGGAATTAATATTTTATATATCGGAATAATTCGTTTTGTTATTAATGGGAAAAAGGATGGCTAAAAGAAGAGAAATCATTAGTTATTCATTAAGGTTAATTTGATTCAATGACCAGAGTTCCGCGAGGATATATAGCTCGGAGACGACGAACAAAAATGCGTTCATTTGCCTCAAACTTTAGAGGGGCTCATTTAAGACTTAATCGAATGATTACTCAACAAGTAAGAAGAGCTTTTGTTTCCTCTCATCGAGATAGAGGCAGGCAAAAGAGGGATTTTCGCCGTTTGTGGATCACTCGGATAAACGCAGCAACGCGGATATATAAAGTATTCGATAGTTATAGTAAATTAATACACAATCTGTACAAGAAGGAATTGATTCTTAATCGTAAAATGCTTGCACAAGTAGCTGTATCAAATCCAAATAATCTTTACACGATTTCCAATAAAATAAAGATCCTCAATTAAATGGATAAAAAAGTAATATACAGGAATAATTAAAACCGAATTCCCGGAGAGGGAACTCCGGGAAGATACAATAAATTAAGATTAAGTGGTAGGAATCAACGAGCATGTTGCAATAAATAAAAAAACTATTTATTCTTCCCCATTTTTCTTTCTTATAACAAACACAAGAATCAAAACTGGATTACTTTCTTTATATAGGTCTGGCCCTTTCGAATAAAACATCAACAATCGGAACTTAAGTTCCGATTGTTGTTTCTTAAATTCTGGTTGGAGTTTCTTAAGTTTCGATTGGAATTGAACTTTTGCGTTAATTGAGGAATATGTCTATTCTTTCTGGGTCTAGGACCAGTAATTATTGAAATTGACTGGGCTTGAAATTGCTTCTCATTCTCATAGTTACGAAATGGTAAGAAAGATAAAATACGAGCCTGTTTTATAGCAAGAGTAATTAATCGTTGTTGTTTCAAGGTTAATCTATTTATTCGTCTCGATAATATTTTTCCTTGTTCACTAATAAATCGATTAATTAAACTCATGTTTCTATAATCAATTCGATCCCCCGGGCCAATCCGAGGACGCCTACGAAAAGGTTGTTTGGATTTACGAAAAGTTTGCTTGGATTTACGAAAAGTTTGCTTGGATTTATGAAAAGTTTGCTTAGATTTATGAAAAGTTTGCTTAGATTTATGAAAAGGTTGTTTAGATGTATACATGATTTATTCTTTATTTTAAAATTTGAAAAAAAAAAATGGATTTCTTTATTTTATTAATTTTGGATCCAGAAGAAGTAGTCTTTCTTTGGTCCATATATTATTTGATTCATATTATTATTTGATTCATATATAGTATATGAATACCCTCTATACATATGAAATAATATCTACCTGAAATCAAATGAATTGATTTGTATTTTGTATTCTATCTATGTTCTATATATTAAATCTGTTCTTTAGAAAGATCGAACACACGATGCTCCTATTTTTTTATTTCGTCATGAGTCGTATGCTTGCGACAATAACGACAAAATTTTTTTAATTCTAATTGTCCGGGTGTATTGTGGCGATTCTTTTGAGTACTATATCTAGAAATCCCCGTCGATTCCTCATTGGCACCTTTTCGAACACAACTGATACATTCCAAAATAACTCTGATTCTAACACCTTTCCCCTTGGCCATGAACCTCCTTTCTTTTTTGGATTGACTTAACTTAATTCTTCTACTTATTCTGTTATTCTTCTATTTTGAATCCCAAGAAGAAGAATAAAATCCATTCGAATAAAAAATTTTTAAAATTCTTAAATTAAGTAATAAAAAATAGAGAAATAATTAAAGAATACAATCCTTGTCGAATTAGCAAGGATTTTGCTTCGAAATCCTTTCATTTAAGTAGCCAGCCCAGCCTCTTTCTATGCTCTGATTTCTGAGGCCTGACTTAGCTTGGATACCGCTTTTGATTGAATTTCTGTTTTCCAAAATGGGATTTGCCGAATTTTTCATGACTCTGAGGTTCAACCCAATCCATCTTTTCTTTCTTTTTCCTTCCTATACTAAAAAAAAAAGGATTGAAAAAGGGAAAATTTGCGTCATGTCACGAAGAATTCCTCGCATAGCAATAACTAGAATTAAAAAAAAGGGAATGACAAAGCATCTGGGAATAAACGATTAATTTCTATCAATAAACCTGCTAAAGCCCCAAACCATAGAGTACTTAGCACGGGCGCTACAGAGAGATATGTTTTTATATCCCGCATTGAAAATCCTCCTTCCTTATTGGAATACATATATGATCAGATACTCTTGCCCAAGATCATTTGTATTTCTTTTGTTTAGGCGAAATTCCTAACTAAAAAAACAAAATCAATATTCTATATATAGAATGAACGAATGAACGGTATAGACGAGATTTTCCTACCCCTAAAAAAGAAAAAGATGACCCCTTCTTCCTATACATTACCAAGGAATAGTAATCTTTCTTTTATAGGTGAAATTAGATAGGATTTTAGATGTATACCATTCCTTGATTATATGAGACCAAAAAGAAGAAATGACAAGAAGGTTCTATATAGATAGAGAAAGAGAAGAAAATTACGATGTGGAAAACAAGACAGGAATTGTGTACAATGCCATTATACAACAATTTGGAAAAGGGATGTAGCGCAGCTTGGTAGCGCGTTTGTTTTGGGTACAAAATGTCACAGGTTCAAATCCTGTCATCCCTACCTATTACTTCTTTCTTCTTTATGGGCAGTAGCGAGGAGATCAATTAAAGTGGGTATAACTTGAATTTGTGGATACTATACGTACGTGAGACACGTTAGGAGTAGAAAAGGGTTTTCTTTTTGAATGAAAGCGCTCTTAGTTCAGTTCGGTAGAACGCGGGTCTCCAAAACCCGATGTCGTAGGTTCAAATCCTACAGAGCGTGATTCCATCTATCTTATGTCGAAGCAGAGTAAAATAACTTAACAAAACAAAGTTGAATTGCAACTCCAATTTGACCTCCTCTCTGGTCTGGAGGAGGTCAATCAAAAAAGAAATATTACTCAATCAAAGATCCAACTGATCCCCACGTCTGTATTGCAAATACGCAGTCACGAATAATCCCGCTAAAGTAATAGGAATTAGGCCTAAGACGATTCCAAATAGAAAAACTTCAATCATTTCGATTTGTTCGAGGGGATAAAAAAAAAGAGGTACGATCTATCCCTAAATAGTAGTCTAAATTATCCACGAATCTCAATGACCAAGAAAAGAATTGATAATTAGTGTGGAAAAGAGTCGTAGAATACCAGGAATCCAAAAGAAAGATTTTTATTTTCTGACTTATTCATTCAATTCATTTCAAATAAGACGTATCTTGTTCAAGCCAATAAATAGAGCTGGGGTTATAGTTAAAGCAGCCAGTAGAAAACCGAAATAACTAGTTATAGTAAGCATGAAAGGGTTAAATTCCATTTATTTTTTTACTACACTACATATGTTGGTAAAGCACTTACCTAAGTTATGGAAAATTCATAATTCATCGGTTATTTTAGATAATACTAAAAAACAAGATAGAGTGAGATACAGAAGTGTAAAAGAAAATCGATTCATCAGATGGGACATGAGTCTCTAATTCCGAATCAAGAGATTTGTTGTGGAATCTGTCAGTTCTTTAAAGTAATAATATTAAGAACTAGATCATCTAACCCCATTGAAAAATTAAATTGGATTTTCGGGAGAATTTTGGAATATAAGATAAATAAAGAATTGAAACAGTCGAATATTCCCCTATTCCTTCTTATTTTAACTGATTGTATTCCATATGGAATAAGAGGAGAAGAAAAGCATTCCACGACCCCCCGAGCAAGGGGCCCCTTAAAAAAAGGAAAGCTCTTCCTTGAATTTACTTTATTTTTATTCCTTTTTCGAACCCCAACCAAAGTTGATTCGAAGACGAGTCACTTCAATTATCCTTTTAAGTTCTATCTTCTGTCTTTCCCTATTTCATCTCGTAAAGTTCCACGCTTGCAGTTTAGTCAAGAAAGTTAGACCTAATCCAACAAACAAGGCAAGGATTGATTACGAATCTTGATTCTTCAAAGAATGTTTTCTTTCTCTCATAACAGATTATCCACTATTCGATTTTCTATTTATTAGATATTATATTATGCTAACCAATTAAATTCCTTAAAGGGAAAGGTTGGATTCGAAGAAAACTTTTAACTAAAAAGGGATAGATTTCGCATATACTTGTCCTTATATTGTGTCAGTATGAGAATATCTTTCCTAAATTATTTATCCAAACCTATTGATCATTAACTTGGATTTTCCCAAGATCTTGGCCGCTATTCCGAATTATTCTACTAATCCGAAGCCAATGAAAATAAGCAGGACCCCAAAAAATTGGGGGTTTTCTATTGATGCC